GATAAAGAAGCCATTGCAATTGCCGGAAATACTAGGCCCACTAACGGCACAAAAATAGATGGTAAGTTGAGAGTTGTCATAGAATGGGTACCTCGGTTTAATATTTGTACCTGTTATTCTTAATATTATATATTTTAAAATCTATTTAAAAATGCGTTATTAATTTTAAGTCGTATATAATTATACTATAAATGAGTATATAATAAGTGCAAGGAATGTAGAACTAAACAAATGTACTTATTAATTTCATTTTTCTACATGGAATATATGTCTGATAAACTAACAGCTTGTTCGTCACAAAAAAATAATTGACCTTAAAGGTCTACTTGATTCTATTTTTATTCGAAGGAAAGAAAGCGTGGAGCTGAAATAACTCATTCAGAACGCCTTTTAAAAGATTACGTGGTACGATTGTATCGAATAAGCCCTTATCGAATAAATATTCAGCCTCTTGTGAACCTTCAGGTACTATCGTATTCAATGTTTGTTCAATTACCCGTTTACCCGCAAATGCAATGTAGGCATTGGGTTCAGCAATAATGATATCCCCCAACATACCAAAACTAGCCGTCACCCCACCAGTAGTAGGAGATGTAAGGATTGATATATAGAATAACTTTTTATTTGATTGATAATCATATAAAGCCGAAGATATTTTAGCCATTTGCATCAAACTCAAACTTCCTTCTTGCATCCGTGCGCCTCCGGAAGCACATACTAGAATAAGAGGTAGAAATTTTTTGGTAGCATACTCGACCAACCGGGTGATTTTCTCGCCTACTACGGATCCCATACTACCCCCCATAAACTGAAAATCCATAACCCCAATTGCTATAGGAATACCATTTAGTTGACCTGTGCCTGTTTGAACAGCCTCAGTTAATCCTGTCTTTCTTTGATAAGAATCAATGCGCTCTTTATAAGGTTCCTCCTCCGGTTCCTCCTCCGGTTCCTCCTCCGCTTTATAAGGTTCCTCCTCCGAATCAAATTCAATATAAGGTTCCTCCTCCGCTTTATAAGGTTCCTCCTCCGAATCAAATTCAATATAAGGTTCCTCCTCCGCTTTATAAGGTTCCTCCTCCGAATCAAATTCAATGGGATCAAGAGAGACCATGTCTTCATCCAAAGGATCCCAAGTACCTGCATCAATCGAAAGCTCGATTCTATCTGAACTACTCATTTTCAAATGATAGCCACAGTGTTCACAAATATACATTTTTGGCTTAAAAAATTTCTTATAATTTAATCCATAACAATTTTCGCATTGAACCCACAAATGCCTGTATTTTTGAGTTCCCTCGAGATCATTAGAACTTGTAGTTATAGTTAAATCACTACCATTCGTGCTAGTTATTATACTGGCATTCTTGTTTTCACTACTAGTTCCACTTTCACCACAAATGTCACTGTCACTATCATTATCACTTAAAATGGAACTATCAATATGGATTTGAGAACGAAGATAACTGTCAATGCAACTATTAATATGATTACTCCAACTATATTTAGTATCATACATGTAATGATCACAGTGTGGATCCTCACCCTTAGATACATTATTCAGATAACTAGAATTCCAATAACTATAAAAAGAACTTTCTACTGCATTCGGAAAAGAATGATAATTATCAATCTCAAACATAAGATTTTCACTATCAAAATATATGGAATAACTGTCCCCATTACTATCCTTAACTAAAAAAGTGTCATCAGCGATGAAATTACGAATGTCCAGAACGCCAAATAAATGATCAACATTATTGTAACTCGAACTGTTACTATCACTCCAAGGAGGAATGCTTTTATACGTATCCGTTAGAATTGGATCTTCACTTCCAGAGGTATTTTCAATAGGACCAAGACTTCCCATTGATTTACTTAGTCCACATCTGTATTCTAACTCCTCCTTAGCTAACATCGAATTGAACCGCCGTTTTTCCATAGAGCTTTCTTGCCCCCTATTTACATGTTACATGAAAATACAATAGATGAATAGTCATTAGACGAAAAATAATCATTGCCTATCAGAATAAACATATCGATCCAATCACGAGGATTATTAACTAATAACAGATGAGTAGTGAAAATAAAAAAAGATTCCATTTTGTGGGAATCTAGGATATCACTTCAATATGATTGAATCGTTTTATGTAATTCTTAATTATTAATTAAAAACTTAATTCAAAATATAATGAGCAGTTTCTCCGATGTCGTGTCAAATTTGCATCAATTATGAACTATTTTTTCCTTAAATTTAGCTCGAACTCTAATTAGCTCTACTCTACCTACTCTAAAAAGAAGTTTTTATTGTAACACGGAACGAAAAGGACAATATACAGGATGGGTAGAAGTAGTTGGGATACTTGGCTCAATCCATGATCCAAAACTACGGGATATAACAGAATACTCCAATCCTGATCCATAGGATTAATTGTGGATCCAACACAATAAAAGAACGATTTTAGTTGTTTAGTCTTAGATTTTTTATTTCCTTATTTTT